CTTATATTTATTATTTTTACATATTTTATTATACATAATATATTTATACTATAATAAATATATACCTCTTAGTATAAATATATACCTTTACTTTTATTTAAATTATTTTATCTAAATATTAAATACTTTGTTTAAGTTTAAATTTTAATAGCTATTTTAAAAATTTCTATTATTTATTAGAATATTTTAGAATATTTCAAATTTATATTTTAATAATATAATAATATTTTTTTTTATTAAAATAGAATAATATAATAAAATAAAATAGAATAATATAATAAATAATAATAATAAAGTTAAATAAGATTAAATAAAAAAAAATCAAATGAAAAAAGAAAATAAAGAGAAGAAGGTGGATTTTTATCAATCTTTATTTCACGTGTTACATCACATAACAAATTTTTAATTTGGAATTAGGAGAGATGGCTGAGTGGACTAAAGCGGCGGATTGCTAATCCGTTGTACAAATTATTTGTACCGAGGGTTCGAATCCCTCTCTTTCCGCTTTCTCTGATCACTTGGTATTTTCGAATTCGAAAAGACTCTCATCCTATGAAACAAATAAGATTATTAAGAATTAATTTATAAAAAAGCAAAAAAAACTATAAATTTTTTATTCCTCACGTCCAGGATTGCGTCCTGGATCATTAGATAAGAATCCAAAGATAAAAAGGGAAACAAAGAATATCACTACTGTGTAAACAAAGAGTTTGAGAGTAAGCATTACACAATCTCCAAGATCATTTTTTTTTTTTTGAAAAAGGGGAATAGATTGCCTATTTTTTACCACATATACCATTTTTTTGTTTTGACACCCCCAAAAATGAAAAATAAAACGAATTTATTTGTAATAAGATTTTGATTCATTCGTTACCCGAGATTTCTTGTCATATCAATAATTAGGTATTATGGAGTACCTAATAGTCCATACTCACCGGAAGGTCAGAACGGGGAAAAGGCTGATCCAAATTCATCGCTGCGGTTATTCATTCAATATACAAGAATTTCTATTTTTGAATCGAGGGTTCGTAATGTAAGACTTATCTGATCTTATCAATTTTTAGAATTTTTTTATCAAATACATCATCAATTTAGCAGAGTATTAAAGATTTCATCGAAAACTTACAGCGGCTTGCCAAACAAAGGCTAAGAGAAAAAAGAGTACAGGTATGACAGGCATAACATCTACGATTGGATTGAAAATGGCATAAGCTTCGGGCAATTTGGCGAAGAAAAAACTACTCGAATAAAGGACAGAATTAAGACAGATACCGATTAAACTAAAGATATTAAGCATAACAAGCATTTCGTTCTTGTGGATTAGATAATTTTGAGTTATTTTTATAAGGGAAAAATGAAAAAGGCAGATCAAGAAATCCTTCTTTTTCTTCGGTTTGGACTTTCCCAAATAAAAAATCCCTCCCCCCATTATCATTCTAAAATGAGAATATAAGGAATTCAACTTTCATACAATATCTTAATTGAATTCTATGTAATGATCAATGAATTTTTTTGATTCTATATCTACATGTCTTGAATCCTAGCAACAAAATATCCCATATGTTTTTGTGTATTTGGGTTGGGATTGACGAATAACCAATACCAATATTAGTATTGATTAATATCGAATAGAAATCAAAATGGGGCGTGGCCAAGCGGTAAGGCAGCGGGTTTTGGTCCCGTTATTCGGAGGTTCGAATCCTTCCGTCCCAGATCGTTTTTCATGAAACGAAAGATGGGATCACACTGCATTCTACATGAAACAAAAATTTGTTAAAGGGAAAAATCTTTTCTTATTAATTTTCAGAATGGTTCTAAGAATCATATCTGAGAATTCGTTTGGTTTCTCACAAACGGAATCAAGTGTCAAATGTGGGTAAAATTGAATATCTTTATTTTCATTCAATTCATATGATAGAATATGGGGTTAAATTAAATAAATTTGATCCTTGCTGCCCCTTATCCGGATAAATACTTATTTATCCGTAGATAGAAATATTATATACCGGTTGAACCAATGACTATTCATGATTTTATATTGAATCAATTCCATACCGCTTTGAAATTTCAATTAGAGGAATGTTATGGTAAAACTTCGTTTGAAACGATGTGGTAGAAAGCAACGTGCGACTTGAAGGACATGGTCGGCTGTGGATTTTTACATCCGCCATCTTCTATAGTAATGAAGATGCTCTTGGCTCGACATAGTTTGTTCTGTTCTGCCCGGAACCTAATTTGTGTTGGGTTATAAGTAAATAGTACATGATGAAGCTCGAGAAGAAAGGATTGATTCATTTTTCAAGGGAAAGAATCTAGGGTTAGTGAAAATCAATAAGTTAGACCAACTCTGTAAGTATATCCTCACTATATATAAATTCTAAATCGAAAGGTTCAAATTCAGAACAAGTTTGAAAAGTCAAATTTTTAGAAATTGGTAAAACTATTTCGATGAAAAGTGTATCACAAGGGAATCAATCATTCGTATTCTATTTATATAGAAAGAAATAACAAAAAAAGGTATGTTGCTGCCATTTTGAAAGGAATAAGGATCCCCGAGGTAATGTCTAAACCCAATGATTTCACAAAGCAAGGATAAAGGATTCCGAAACAAGGAAACACTATTTTCAATTGTCTCAACAATTGGATCAGACTGAGGAATAAAAATAGATTCGAAATGAGACAAACAAAAGAGTTTAGAGACGGCTCAATAAATGTCTAAGGATTTTCTTGTCAGAATTACCCAACTTGAGTTATGAGTATGAATGAGATTTCTTCCTTTTTCTGTAAGTAAGAAGAAAAAAGTACTCAATTCAAATTATAGTAAAATTCATTATTTTATGGATCCACTTGCTATTATATACAGAAATTGGAATCATTTTTCTCGAGCCGTATGAGGAAAAAACCTCCTATACGTTTCTAGGGGGGGCATTGTTTATTTACATCTATCCCAATGAGCCATCTATCGAATCGTTGCAATTGATGTTCGATTCCGAAGAGAAGGAAGAGATCTTCGAAAAGTAGGTTTTTACGATCCGATAAAGAATCAAACTTATTTAAATGTTCCTGCTATTCTATATTTCCTTGAAAAAGGTGCTCAACCTACAGGAACTGTTTATGATATTTTAAAGAAGGCAGAATTCTTTAAAGAAAGAACTTTGAGTTAATTAAAGGAAAAATTTATTAAATAAATAAAATAAAGTAGGGAAGGGTAACTAGTATCTATCCTTGTGTAATTATTTCTATTTACACACCATTTTCCTTTTTCTTGCTTTATTCATATTTTGGTGGGGGAATTGAATTTAACAACAAACAAGGGGTTAAGCTTGCTTATCGTACTTTTATTGATTGAATAAACCGGGGATTTTTTATTTACCTTTTCCTTAATTTTTCCCATTCCAATTTCTTATTTATGTTGTGCCAATCCAACACAAGTCTTTATTTTATTTACTTGATTTACTTTCTCAACATTGCTTTTATATTGACAATGGTGTATCGAACAAATATAATTCGATCGTAGATAAATAGGGCTGTTTATCCCCACCCCATATTGGGTTTTTTGTTTCCTTCACTCAAATGATGGGTTTGCCTTGCTGCATTTACTCTCATACAAGATGTATTTTCTTAGGGAAAATCAAAAAAGAATTTGATAAAAAATGGGTGGTCTGTCATAATTTTTACATTTCGATTAGGAATATTTTTAATCCAATCTGCTAATTTTGGTATTTTGTGTTTCTAATTGATCAGAAAATCCTTCTTTTCGATGTGTTGCTAGTTCAATGTTTTGATAGGGTCGTGCAGTGCAACTCAATTGATTTTTATATTTCGATCATATCTACATATCCTATTTATCCGGGTTGCTAACTCAACGGTAGAGTACTCGGCTTTTAAGTGCGACTATGATCTTTTACACATTTGGATGAAGCAACGAATTCGTCCAGACTATTGGTATAGTCTATAAGACCACGACTGATCCTCAAGGGTAATGAATGGAAAAAACAGCATGTCGTAATAAAATCAATTTATTATTTTATTAGATTTTCTATTTTATTAATTTATTTAATTTGAAATGAAAGTCAAAGTTAAAGTAGAACTTTGAGTTTATCCTTACCGAATCATTACAGTTCCAAAGGATTGTTTTGATTTTTGGAAGGGGACAAAATAAATTCACATTTACAGTTGGGTCTAGTGAATAAATGGATAGAGCTCTATGGCTCCAATTCTGGTAAAATAAAAAGCAACGAGCTTATGTTCTTAATTGGAATGATTACCCGATCTAATTAGATGTTAAAAATGAATTAGTGCCTAATGCGGGAAAGAGTGGGTTCTCCTGTGAGTGAACCATTGATTTTTTCTTTTTTTTTCAGAATCCTAATTATTCTTTATTATGGATTGTAGACGGATGTGTAGAAGAAAGAGTATATTGATAAAGAGAATTTATTCCAAAGTCAAAAGAGCGATTGGGTTGCAAAAATAAAGGATTTTTTCTCCTGTTGTAATTATAACGAACATAAACCAATTGGATAGAAAAGGAAGGTAAAAAGATCTGTTGATTGGACTCCCTCTTTCTTTTCCGGGGTATATATTTTTTTCTTACTATACTATATACATAATACAATACATAATACCCTGTTCTGACCATATTGCACTATGTATGTATCATTTGATAAACCAAGAAAAACCTCCTGCCTCTGGCTCAAGTAGAAATGTAAATGGAAGAATTACAAGGATATTTAGAAAAAGATAGATCTCGGCAACAACACTTCCTATATCCGTTTCTTTTTCAGGAGTATATTTATGCGTTTGCTCATGATCATGGTTTAAACGATTCTATTTTTTACGAACCCGTGGAAATTTTTGGTTATGACAATAAATCTAGTTCAGTACTTGTGAAACGTTTAATTATTCGAATGTATCAACAGAATTATTTAATTAATTCGGTTAATTATTCTAACCAAAATCGATTCGTTGGGCACAACAATTATTTTTATTCTCATTTTTTT